TGAAAAAAAAAAAAAATGCTTGCCAAAAATATATGATCCGTTTTTCAACGGAGCTTATCGAGGAATGAGAAAAAAACTAGATTCATGTGTAATTAAAAATACTTATAAAGATACAGAAGATTTAGTAGAAATTTTTTTGATAAATAAGATTCATAATCTACTTCTTAATAATTCCTTTGAACCCTACCATCAATATTTTTTGAATGTTACAGAAGAAAAAGAAATTGATTCAGAAAATAAAGCAAAGTCTTTGCAATTTTTATTTGATGTAATTACAACGCATATAAAAGATAAAAAAAGAATGAAAAAGAAATCTATTGAAATGAGAATAGAAGGAATAAGTAAAAAGGTTTCTCGATGGTCATACAAATTAACCGATGATTTGAAAGATTTTAAAGAAGAGGAAGAAGAAAATGAAGAAGAATTGGTAAAAGAAGATAATGAGATTTATTCAAGAAGAGCCAAACGTGTGATAATTTATAACGAAAATGATACCAATTCTATTTCTAGTACTAGTAACAATGATAAAGATGATGAACAAACGGAAGAGATATCTTTGATACGTTACTCCCAACAATCAGATTTTCGTCGCAATCTAATCAAAGGATCCATGCGCGCTCAAAGACGTAAAACAGTTATTTGGAACCTCTTTCAAGTAAATGCGCATTCCCCCCTTTTTTTGGATCGACTAGACAAAACCTATTTTTTTTCCTCTTTTGATATCAACGAAATGAAGAATATCTTTTTGAGAAATTGGATGGGGAGAGAACAAGAATTAGAATTTAAAATTCATGATTTAAAAAAAAAGGAAAAAGAAAAAAAGGAACGGATAGAAATATCAGAAGCTTGGGAAAATTTTCCATTTACCCAAGCAATAAGAGGTTTAATTTTAGTAACCCAATCTTTTCTTAGAAAATACATTCTATTGCCTTCATTAATAATAGCTAAAAATACTTTCCGTATTTTATTATTACAATCCCCTGAGTGGCACGAGGATTTGAAGGAGTGGAATAGAGAAAAACATATTAAATGTACCTATAATGGTGTTCAATTATCAGAAAAAGAATTTCCCCAAAATTGGTTAATAGATGGTATCCAGATAAAGATTCTATACCCTTTCTGTCTAAAACCTTGGCGAAAATATAAGGTACGATCTAATCATAGAGATAAAAAAAAAAAAACAAAAACGAGTTTTTGTTTTTTAACAGTCTGGGGAAGGGAAGCGGAACTTCCCTTTGGTTTTCCCCGAAAAAAACCTTTTTTTTTTTACCCTATTTTTAAAGAACTCGAAAAAAGAAAGAAAAAGGTGAAAAATAAAATTTTCCAAGTTCTCAAAAATTTAAAGAAAAAAAAAAAATACTTTTTAAAAGTTAGAAAAGAAAAAAAAAAAAAGGTCATCAAAATACTTCAAGTTTTAAAACTACTAATTAAAAAACTGAAAAAATTAAATACAATTTTAGTATTTGAATTGAGGAAAGAAAAAGTACATGAATCGAACGAAAATGAAAAATATTTCAAAAGAAATCATAAGATTCTTCGCGAATCATCCGTTCTAATTCGACCGATGAATTGGTTCAATTCTTCACTAATAGAAAAAAGAATGAAAGATCTTTCTGATAAGACAATAAAAATAAGGAATCAAATTGAACAAACCACAAAAGAAAATAAAAAAAAAGAGATAGTTCTAATTTATAATAATAAAAGATTGGAATCACAGAAATCTTTTTGTAAAATATTAAAAAGACAAAATATCCGATTAATGCGTAAATCACACTACTTTATTAAATCATTCATTGAAAAAATATACATAGATATTTTGCTATGTACCATTACTTTTTTTAAGATAAACATACAACTTTTCTTTGAATCAACAAAAAATATTTTGAATAAAGAAATTTGCAACAATAAAAAAAAGAATGAAAAAAAAAAAATTTATGAAACAAATAAAAATCAAATGAATTTGATTTTTACTATAAAAAAATTGTTTTCAAATACTAATAATATTGAAAATAATAATAAAAATTCTAAGATTTATTGGAATTTCTCTTCCATATCACAAGCTTATGTATTTTACAAATTATCACAAACCCAATTACTTAACCAATTCTTTAATCAGTATCACTTAAGACCTGTACTTCAATATCAAGGGGACTCCCCTTTTTTTAAGGAAAAATTAAAAAACTCTTGTATGATACACAGAATATTTCATTCCAAACCAAGAGATAAGAAAATTAATACGTATGTAATGAACGAATGGAAAAAATGGTTAAAAGGTCATTATCAGTATAATTTATCTCAAAAAAAAAGATCTCGATTAATACCTAAAGAAAAAGAATGGCAAAATAGAATAAATGAACACCGTATGATTAAAAACAAGGAATCAATCCAATTGGATTTCTATAAAAAAGACCTATTAATTCATTCCATGAAAAAAAAGAACTATGCAACGAATTCATTTATGAGTCAAAAATACAAATGTAAAAAACATTACAGATATGATCTTTTATCATATAAATACATATACCCCCCTAATTCATACATTTCTGAATCAACATTAGAAATAAACGGGGCCCGAGAAATCCCATATTCTTTCAATACATTGAAACCTGAATCTTTTTTTGTATCGATAAGTATGCCTAGTAATGATTATCTAGAAAAAATCTATTTTATTGATGGGAATACCAATTTGGATAGAAAATATTTAGATTCTAGAGTTCTTAATCTTTGTTTAGAAAAAAATATTGAGATCTGGACCAATGAACATATTGACATCAATATTAAGAAAAATACTAAAACTGAAATTAATAATTTAAAAAAAATGGAGAAAAAAGATATTGTTTCTCCTACGATTCATCAAGAGATCAAACTCTGCAACCAAAAAAGAACCTTTCTTGATTGCATGGGAATGAATCAAGAAAGGTTCTATAATACTGCATCAAATTTTGATACTATATCCAATCTAAAACCTTGGTTCTTCTCAGAATTTTTACTACTTTTTGATGTATATAAGATTCAACCTTGGATCATCCCAATAAAATCACTCTTTTTTCATTTTTATATAAATGAAAATAGTAAAAACATCAACGTAAATAAAAAAAAAAATATTCATATATCATCGAAAAAATATTTTGAATTAGTAAATTACAAACAGGAAGAAAACAAACAACAAGGCCAAAAAAATCTTGTATTGAATCTACTAAAACAAAAGAAAAAAAGGGCTATTGAAGAAGATTACGGAAGATTAGAAATGAAAAAAGGTAAAAAAAAAAAAAAATGTAAGAGCAAGAATGAAATGGAACTAGATTTCTTTTTTAAAAAATATTTTCTTTTTCAATTAAGATGGGACGATTACTTGAATAAAAATAGAATGAAAAATATTAGGGTATATTGTCTCCTACTTAGACTGAAAAATATAAAAAAAATTGCTATATCTTCGATTAAAAGAAATGAAATCAATCTAGACGAAATGCTGATCCAAAGGGACCTAGTTCTTACAGAATTGCTAGGAAAGGGAGTATTTATTATTGATCCAATTTTTATATCTATAAGAAGAGACGGAAAATCTATTATATATCAAACTATAGATATTTCATTGGTCGATAAGAAGAAGCACCAAACGAATAAGAAATACACAAAATATATATATAAAATATATATTAAGAATAATAAAGGGGAGTTTGAAAAAGACATTGCACAATACAACAACATATTTTTGAGTAGAGACAAAAATCATTATGATTTCCTTATTCCTGAAAATATTCTATCTTCCATACGTCGAAGAGAATTTCGAATTAGAATTTGTTTCAATTCCAAAAATTGGAATGTTGTGGATAAAAATCCAATACTTTACAATGAAAACAAAATAAGAAACTGTGGGCAATTTTTGAATGAGGACAAGCATTTTAATACAGATGGAAAAATTTTAATGAAATTCAAATTGTTCCTTTGGCCCAATTATCGATTAGAGGATTTAGCTTGTATGAATCGTTATTGGTTTGATACCAATAACAGTAGTCGTTTCAGTATGTCAAGAATAAATATGTATTCACAATTTCGAGTAAATGATATTCCAATGAAATTGGAATATCATTTATAGCGGATTTCCTACATATTGTGTGACATATTCGGTAGATGAAAGCTAAAATATATACACTGTATAACATTCTAATACATGATGATGCTTATTTCCAAGTATATAATTTTTAACTAGTTAACTAGGAGGAGCGGAATCCCTTTAAGTAAAAAGAAATTGAAATTTTTCTTTTTCGTTAATACATATATATAAAATAAACCACATAAACAAGAAAGAAAGTAGTATGAATAAAGAATAAAAGAAATTCAATTTTTATGTATACTAGATGAAAATAACTTACATAATAAATCTTATTATTTTTCTTGATTGGTAAAATTCACAGAAAAGAAAGATCAAAATCTTCATTTATGGTCAAAAATTCATTCATCTCAGTTATTACACAAGAAGAAAAAGAAGAAAATAGTGGGTCTGTTGAATTTCAAATATTACTTTTCACCAGCAAGATACGGAGACTTACGTCACATTTAGAATTGCACAAAAGAGATTTTTTATCGCAAAGAGGTCTACGAATAATTCTGGGAAAACGTCAACGATTATTGACTTATTTGTCAAAGAAAAATAAAGTACGTTATAAGAAATTAATGGATCAGTTAGATATTCGGGAACCAAAAACTCGTTAATTTCATTTGAATATTATTTTCTTATTATTATCCTTTTTATTTTTTAATTCTCTTTTTTAGTTCAGTTATCAGTTCTTAGTATTATATTTTTCATTTTAAGAAATTCATGAAATAAAGAATTAAAGAAAAAATATGACTATACCGGCTACAAGAAAAAATTTCATAATAGTAAATATGGGTCCTCACCACCCATCAATGCATGGTGTTCTTCGGCTGATCGTTACTCTGGATGGTGAAGATGTTATTGACTGTGAACCTATATTGGGCTATTTACACAGAGGGATGGAAAAAATAGCGGAGAACCGAACAATTATACAATATTTGCCTTATGTTACACGTTGGGATTATTTAGCTACTATGTTCACAGAAGCAATAACAGTAAATGCACCAGAACGATTGGAAAGTGTTCAAGTGCCTAAAAGGGCCAGTTATATCAGAGTGATTATGCTAGAGCTCAGTCGTATAGCCTCCCATTTGTTATGGCTTGGACCTTTTATGGCCGATATCGGTGCACAGACTCCCTTTTTCTATATTTTAAGAGAGAGGGAATTGATATATGATCTATTCGAAGTCGCCACAGGTATGCGGATGATGCATAATTATTTTCGCATCGGAGGAGTAGCTGCGGATTTACCTTATGGCTGGATAGATAAATGTTTTGATTTTTGTGATTATTTTTTAACAGAAGTTATTGAGTATCAAAAACTTATTACGCGAAACCCCATTTTTTTAGAACGAGTTGAAGGAGTGGGCATTATTCGTGGGGAGGAGACAATAAATTGGGGTTTATCAGGACCAATGTTACGAGCTTCTGGAATCCAATGGGATCTTCGTAAAGTTGATCATTATGAGTGTTACAATAAATTTGATTGGGAAGTAAAATGGCAAAAAGAAGGTGATACATTAGCTCGTTATTTAGTAAGAATTGGTGAAATGCAAGAATCCATAAAAATAATTCAACAGGCTCTAGAAGGAATTCCTGGAGGACCTTATGAAAATTTAGAAAACCGCCGCTTTCATACGACAAAGAATTCCGAATGGAATAATTTTGAATATAGATTTATTACTAAAAAACTTTCACCCAATTTTGAATTGTTAAAACAAGAACTTTATGTAAGGGTAGAGGCCCCAAAAGGAGAATTAGGAATTTATTTAATAGGAGATAGTAGCGTTTTCCCCTGGAGATGGAAAATTCGTCCACCCAGTTTCATCAATTTGCAAATTCTTCCTCAGCTAGTTAAAAGAATGAAATTGGCTGATATCATGACGATACTAGGTAGTATAGATATCATTATGGGAGAAGTTGATCGTTGAAATGATAATTTATATTACAGAAGTAAAAACTATCAATTCTTTTTATAGATTAGAATCCTTAAAAGAAGTCTATGAACTCATAGCGATTTTTGTTCCCATTTTCACCCTTATCTTAGGAATTACAATGGGAGTATTAGTCATTGTGTGGTTAGAAAGAAAAATATCCGCAGCAATACAACAACGTATTGGACCTGAATATGCCGGCCCATTAGGGATTCTTCAATCTTTAGCAGATGGGACCAAATTACTTTTTAAGGAGGACCTTCTTCCATCTAGAGGGAATAATCGTTTGTTTAGGATTGGACCTTCCATAGCAGTTATATCAATTCTACTAAGTTATTTAGTAATTCCTTTTGGATATCGCCTTGTTTTAGCTGATCTCAGTATAGGTGTTTTTTTATGGATTGCCATTTCAAGTATTGTACCCATTGGTCTTCTTATGTCAGGGTACGGATCAAATAATAAGTATTCCTTTTCAGGCGGTCTACGAGCTGCAGCTCAATCAATTAGTTATGAAATACCATTAACTCTATGTGTGTTAGCAATATCTCTACGTGTGATTCGTTGGAACATGAATTTTTCTTGTTTCTTTTCTATAAAAAATAGAAGAAATAAATTTAAATCTAAATAGGAATATGAAATAATAGAAAAAAATATTTTTCTTTCTATTTTTCATTTTAAAACTTCAGACTTCATAAAGTTCTAAAATAAGTAAAGATAAAGAAATTGAACAAAAATCTTCATTTTTTTATTCAATATTTCAGTTCGATGAGTTAAACCAGATAGTTATATGAGTGAAACAAAACTGCTCCTCAATTTGCAGTAAAAAAGAAATCTCATTCCCTAAGGTACAAGAAGGAATTTGAAGTAAACATAAGTTGTTTACCCCAAGATTTAGATTATAGATTCTTTGATTAATCTTCATATCTTGAAGCGGATGCAAAAGATCAACAGTACAGTATTTCTTACTATACTGGGGATCAATCAAAAAGAAGTGGACAGTTAGGAACACCAAAGTACACAAAGGATAAGTAATGGAAATAATGTAAGGTAGCAAAAAATAAATTTTTGCATAAAACTTTGCATAAAACGAATCCTAATAAGGGCTTGAAATTTGTAGAAATGATCAAGCAGTACTTCCCCACGATTCCGATCTAGAGTATGTTACTATTCACTGATTAAAGAAATAACTATCAAGAACGAATTAATCCTTTATTTTCTTTGCTTTTCTTTATTTAAGTTTTAAGTTTTCACACAGAAAGAAGAACGGGAACAAGACAAAGAGAATGCAATAAAAAAAATAGAAGAAAAATAATAAAAAGGGAATAATAATGATTCATTAACGAATGCTCAATTCTTTCTATTTATGACGAGTATTTGATTGAAGAATTAAGTTATTGCTGAACAAATATAAATTTGAGAAATTCTCATTATATCATTATAAGGGATGAGATCAATTCGGAAGTGCTTTTTCTTATTCTAGCAGATAGAATTTGATTGGTCAAATTGAGGACTCTTCAACCTCCAATGTATCTTTACATTCTATAGGGTCCAAGGAGAACGATTAGTCAGTCCTTACCTTACACATTTCTTTGTGGCCCATAGAGAAGCCGTATGAAATTTAGGCTTCATGTACGGTTTTGGAATAGCGATGGGAACAGTGATGTTATCATCGACTATAATTATCTAATAGTTCAAGTACTGTTGATATAATTGAGGCACAGTCCAAATATGGTTTTGGGGGATGGAATCTGTGGCGTCAACCCATAGGCTTTATAATTTTTATAATGTCTTCTCTAGCAGAATGTGAAAGATTACCCTTTGATTTACCAGAAGCAGAGGAGGAATTAGTAGCAGGTTATCAAACCGAATATTCAGGTATAAAATACGGGTTCTTTTATCTTGCTTCTTACCTAAATCTATTAGTTTCTTCATTATTTGTAACAGTTCTTTACTTAGGTGGATGGAATTTTTCTATTCCGTACATATCTATTACTGAACTTTTTGTAAAAAAAAAGATATTTAGAGTTTTTTTTATGACAACTGGTATCTTTATTACATTAGCCAAAGCTTATTTGTTTCTGTTCATTCCTATCATAACAAGATGGACTTTACCTAGGATGAGAATAGATCAGTTATTAAATCTTGGATGGAAATTTCTTTTACCTATTTCTCTAGGTAATCTATTATTGACAACTTCTTCTCAACTTGTTTCACTATAAAACTATAAAAAAAATAAAAATGAAGAAATAACAATAATGATATTCTATATCCATAACTTCTCTCAACCAAGAGAAAGAAACATAAATTTTATTCATGGATATCTATAATATGTTCCCTATGGTTACTGGGTTCATGAATTATGGCAAACAAACAATACGAGCTGCAAGGTACATTGGACAAAGTTTCATAATTACCTTATCCCATACAAATCGTTTACCTGTAACTATTCAATATCCTTATGAAAAATCAATCACATCAGAACGTTTTCGTGGTCGAATTCACTTTGAATTTGATAAATGTATTGCTTGTGAAGTATGTGTTCGCGTATGTCCCATAGACCTTCCTATTGTTGATTGGAAATTTGAAAAAATTATTAAGAAAAAACAATTGCTTCATTATAGTATAGATTTTGGGGTATGTATATTTTGCGGTAACTGTGTTGAGTATTGTCCAACAAACTGTTTATCGATGACTGAAGAATATGAACTTTCTACTTATGATCGTCACGAATTAAATTATAATCAAATTTCTTTGAGTCGGTTACCAATGTCAATAATTGGAGATTATACAATACAAAAAGTTATAGATTCAACAACGATTACCAAGATTATCAATTCCTAAGATTTTTTTTTTGAAAAAAAAAGTAGGATTAGCCAAAGAACTTTTAACTTTATTTTATCTATATTCTTTTTTTTATTCAATTATGAAGGTATCATAAAAAAAAGTACCTTTCCTGAGCCCCTTAGTAAGGTCATGAAATATTTTGACTTCTTTATTTCTCTTTTATTTCATAATGGATTTACCTGGATCAATACATAATATTCTTGTAGTATTTTTGGAATCAGTTATTTTATTAGGAGGTTTGGGAGTAGTATTACTTACCAATCCCGTTGATTCGGCCTTTTCATTAGGATTGGTTCTTGTTTGTATATCCTTATTCTATATTTTATTAAATTCCTATTTTGTAGCTGCCGCACAGTTTCTTATTTATGTGGGAGCCATTAATGTATTAATAATATTTGCTGTTATGTTCATGAACGGTTCAGAATATTCCAATGATTCCTATTTGTGGACCATTGGAGATAGGATCACTTCACAGGTTTGTACAAGTATTTTTTTTTCATTAATGACCATTATCTCAGATACCTCATGGTACGGAATTTTTTGGACTACAAGATCAAATCATATTATAGAACAGGACTTAATAAGTAACGTTCAACAAATTGGGATTCATTTATCCACAGATTTTTATCTTCCTTTTGAACTCATTTCTCTAATTCTTTTAATTTCCTTGATAGGTGCAATTACTATGGCTCGTCAATAATCTAATAAGAACTTCCATTTTTAGAATTCAAAGAATAAAAAAGTATTCAATCTATTTTATTTTAATCTACTTTGAATATGTTCTTTTGTTCTGTAATTCTTCTATTCTAGTCAACTGAATAGGTTGAATTTTTGTTCATATTGAAATGAATTGAGATTTATGAGGAATTTTTCAATGATGTTAGAGCATGTATTTTTTCTGAGTATTTATTTATTCTCTATTGGTATCTATGGACTGATAACAAGCCGAAGCATGGTTAGAGCACTTATGTGTCTTGAACTTATACTAAATTCGGTGAATATAAATCTCATCGCATTTTCCAATATATTTGATAGTAGGCAATTAAAAGGAGAGATTTTCTCCATCTTTGTTATAGCCATTGCGGCTGCTGAAGCAGCTATTGGGCTATCTATTATTTCGTCGATCCATCGTAATAGAAAATCAACTCGTATCAATCAATCAAATTTGTTGAATAATTAGTCATAATTCTTTTATTTTCACATAGAAAGAATTTAAAGAAATAAAAAGGAAGATCTTTCTATTAATAGAAAAATTTCATAAAATAACCATGAATTGAATTCGTATGTACAACTCATATTTCATGGTTATTGAAAAGGAAATCAAAGTATCTTGGCCCTTTCTCATAAACAGATTGGAAAATCTATGGATTCTTCAAATTTTGATAAATTATTGATTCATCTGGTGTTTACAATAGAAAATAGAGGATTTCTCTTATTTTCAAATTTAAAATTTGACCAGATCGAAAATTTTTTGTGTTCAAAACTAGAATTTATAGACCTAATGTCACATTCAGTAAAAATTTATGACACATGCATAGGGTGTACCCAATGTGTTCGAGCTTGCCCCACGGATGTATTGGAAATGATACCTTGGGACGGATGTAAAGCGAAGCAAATTGCTTCTGCGCCAAGAACCGAGGATTGTGTAGGTTGTAAGAGATGTGAATCCGCTTGTCCAACGGATTTTTTGAGTGTTCGTGTTTATTTATGGCATGAAACAACTCGGAGCATGGGTCTTTCTTATTGATAATTGATATGTGACAAAAAACTCCACTTGAATCATTTGATTCCTCTTTACCGACAAAGGCCCGTACTCGAGAAAAGAAAATAGATTCTTCTTCTCCCGAGCACGGGGTTTTCTAGTCAAAAATTATCTTGTCTTTATCACGAGTTCTTTTCCTTGGTTAACAATACTTCTTTTTTTGCCCATATTCGCAGGTTCTTCAATTGGGTTTTTCCCTCATAGAGGAAATAAGATGTATAGGTGGTATACTATATGTATATGTATACTAGAGCTCCTTCTGATGACCTATATTTTTTGTTATCATTTTCAATTGGATGATCCATTAACCCAATTGAAGGAAGATTCAAAATGGATCAATCTTTTTGATTTTCACTGGAGACTGGGAATCGATGGACTTTCCATAGGGCCCATTTTACTTACAGGATTTATCACTACTTTAGCTACTTTAGTAGCTTGGCCAGTTACTAGAAATCCACAATTTTTCTATTTTTTGATGTTAGCAATGTATAGTGGCCAAATAGGATCATTTTCTTCTCGAGACCTTTTACTTTTTTTCATCATGTGGGAATTAGAATTAATTCCTGTTTACTTACTTTTATCCATGTGGGGAGGAAAAAAACGCCTGTACTCGGCTACAAAGTTTATTTTGTGCACTGCAGGAGGTTCCATTTTTCTTTTAATAGGAGTTCTAGGTATGGGTTTATATGGTTCCAATGAACCAACATTAGATTTAGAAAAATTAGCTAATCAATCATATCCTGCAGCATTGGAAATAATATTCTATTTTGCTTTTCTTATTGCTTATGCTGTCAAATCACCGATGATACCTCTACATACATGGTTATCGGATACCCATGGGGAAGCACATTACAGTACATGTATGCTTTTAGCTGGAATCTTATTAAAGATGGGAGCATATGGATTAATTCGGATCAATATGGAGTTATTAGCTCACGCTCATTCTAAATTCTCTCCCTGGTTAGTGATAGTAGGAATAATACAAATCATTTATGCAGCTTCAACCTCTCTTGGTCAACACAATTTAAAAAAACGTATTGCCTATTCTTCCGTATCTCACATGGGTTTCATAATTATAGGAATTGGTTCTATAACTGGCATGGGACTCAATGGAGCCATCTTACAAATACTTTCTCATGGATTGATTGGTGCTGCACTTTTTTTTTTAGGAGGAACAAGTTGTGATAGAATACGTTTTTTTTATCTCGAAGAGATGGGCGGGATATCTATCCTAATGCCAAAAATATTTACCATGTTTAGTAGTTTCTCGATGGCTTCTCTTGCATTGCCAGGAATGAGTGGTTTTGTTGCAGAATTCTTAGTCTTTTTTGGAATAATTACTAGCCCAAAATATCTTTTCATGCCAAAAATTTTTATTACTTTTGTAATGACAATTGGAATGATATTAACTCCTATTTTTTTATTATCTATGTTACGTCAGATTTTCTATGGATACAAGCTATTAAATATTCCAAACTCAAAATTTTTTGATTCTGGGCCACGAGAACTCTTTGTTTCGATCTGCATATTTCTACCTGTAATAGGAATTGGTATTTATCCTGATTTTGTTCTCCCATTATCGGTTGACAAGGTACAAGTTCTACTATCTAATTATTTTTATGGATACTAAATTCATAGGTTTGATAATAAAGAATTTTAATGAATTGTAAAGAAAGTTTTAGAATTTTTTGACTTTCATCTTTTCACGATTCTCTTCGTTGTAGAATGAAAAAAAAAAGGAAGGGTGAATTCTAATTGTAATGAGATACATCTAGAGTTTTTGAGAACCTTTTGAATTATTTCTCCATTCAAACGGTTTTCAAAAACTTCCAAAAATTTTCATTGTGTATCAGACGATGTTTTTATGTATTCGTCATATAGTTTATTTTTTTTTCAATTAGTCAATTAGATATTAATTGGAATGAACCATAACTATGGAACCCGATTCCTAATAGATTGATCCCAAAATAACATATCCAAATTAAGAGAAATCCTATAGAAGCCACAAATGCCGAATTCGTGCTTTTATCTTTCAATTTTGGATTTGTTCTAATATGTAAATAAATTGCAAATATGGTCCAAGTAATGAATGCCCAAGTTTCTTTAGGGTCCCAATTCCAATAAGAGCCCCATGCTTCATTAGCCCATACTGCTCCAGAAAGAATGCCTATGGTTAAGAAGGTAAACCCTAAATTAATGACACGATAACTCCAATAATCCAAATGCTGAATTAATTGGTATTTGTAAAAATTTTTAAATGAGAGAGAATAAGTATTTTGAAATACACTTCCTTTTTTGTTCAAATATTCCATCTCACCAAAGAAAAACGACTTCCTTTTCTTTTTTAAACTGAAAATTTTTATTTTTTTTTGAAATGTAATCACTATAAGAGCAACTGATAATAACGATCCACATAAAAGAGCTGCATAGCTCAATAGCATCATACTGACATGCATCATTAACCACTGAGATTTTAAAGCAGGTACTAATATTGCGGGTTGATACATTTCAGTTGAAAGACCTGATGTGACGAAACCTTGGGTAAAAATGACACTTGGTGCAGTTATTGCACTTAAATAATTTTTAGGATTTCCAAGATATAGAATCATATGAATAATAGAGAAACTCCAAGAAAGGAAAATTAATGATTCGTATAAATTACTTAAGGGAAAATGTCCCGAAGAAATCCAACGAATAATTAAAAACCCTGTTATAGATAAAAAAGTAGCTATCATCCCTTTTTCCGACGAATTACGTAATCCTTCAATTTCGTAGACTAAGAAGTTCATCAAATAAATCATAATCACAATTAAGATGATCGAAAAAGAAATATGAGTTAATATATGTTCTAAGGTCGCAAATATCATAAACATAAAAAAGGATCCCTATTAAATAATTTAGATCGGGGATTAAATATATTTTAATATTTTATTAAATCTATTGTGTCTATATTTTTATTATTATTTATTAATATATATATATATATGCCGCCACTCGGACTCGAACCGAGATGCTCTAGCACTGCTTCCTAAGAGCAGCGTGTCTACCAATTTCACCATGGCGGCTTACCTGAAATAATAATAGTAAATTTGTTGAGATTCAATAGAGTTTAGGAAACAATGAAGAAATATGTATTTCCATTCATATGGAAATGTGAAATAATACTAAACTAGTATTTTCATAAGTGTTCAGTTTTAAAAATAAAATTTTTCATACTAGAAACCTAACTTTTTTAATCTAGAACTCAATAGTTTCGTTCTCAGTCAAGGTATAAAATTCATAATTTTTTTTATTTCTTTTATTGTATTTTATTTTTATTATTTTTTTTTTATTTTCGAAAGAGATCTGAATTGGTGAATTGTAAACAATTAGAAGGAAAAAATAATTTATTTTTTTATGGAATATACATATAAACATGCATGGATAATATCCCTTTTTCCGCTCCCAGTTACTATGTCAATAGGATTTGGACTTCTACTTATTCCGATAGCAACAAAAGATATTCGTCGTATGTGGGCTTTCCTAAGTGTTTTACTGCTAAGTATAGCTATGTGGTTTTCGGCAAATCTGTCTATTCAGCAAATAAATGGAAGTTTTACCTATCAATATCTATGGTCTTGGACCATCAATAATGATTTTTTATTAGAGTTTGGACACTTGATCGATCCACTTACTTCTATTATGTCAATACTAATTACTACTATTGGAATCATGGTTTTTATTTATAGTGACAATTATATGTCTCATGACCAAGGATATTTGAGATTTTTTGCTTATATGAGTTTTTTTAATGCTTCAATGTTGGGATTAGTTACTAGTTCAAATTTGATACAAATTTATATTTTTTGGGAACTTGTGGGAATGTGTTCGTATTTATTAATAGGCTTTTGGTTCACACGACCCGTTGCAGCAAATGCTTGTCAAAAAGCTTTTGTAACTAATCGTATAGGAGATTTTGGTTTATTATTAGGAACCTTAGGATTTTATTGGATAACCGGTAGTTTCGAATTTCGGGATTTGTTCCAAATAGTGAATACCTTGATCCATACTAATGGGGTCAATTCTTTATTTGCTACTTTCTGTGCCTTTTTCTTATTTGTCGGTGCAGTTGCTAAATCCGCACAATTTCCCCTTCACGTATGGTTACCTGATGCCATGGAAGGCCCCACTCCTATTTCGGCTCTTATACACGCTGCTACTATGGTAGCAGCAGGAATTTTTCTTGTAGCTCGACTTCTTCCTCTTTTCATAGTTATACCTTACATAATGAATCTCATTTGTTTAGTAGGTATAATAACAATACTTTTAGGAACTACTTTAGCTCTTGCCCAAAGAGACATTAAAAGAAGTTTAGCTTATTCTAC